AAAAATCATTATCGAGTGTCCAAGACCATACATATTGGTGGATAGAATTGCTATTTATTTGTTGAATAGACAGATTAGTTGAAAAAATCATGACTATACTTAACAATAAAATACTTGGAAAAGCCCACACACGACGAAGATTTTTTGTTGCTGTCGGAAAAAGAAGAAGTCCCACTCCTATTAATATAGGAACTGGAAGTGGAACGAAAGGTAAAATCCACCCATATTGATATGTCTGTTGCATAAAAAAAATTTAAATTCATAATTAATTCTTTCCGATTTATCGGACCTTACTTCTTTTGAAAGGAGTCAATAAAAAAATAAAAATATGCACTAATTTAAATATAAAAAAAAAAATATAATTTTTTAGTTATTCTTTTTCTTTCTAAATTTCTTCTAAATATTGAAAATATTCAAATCAAGAAGTTACAATCGGTCAAATCATACAAAAGATAAAGACTAATAATGAGTCTCCTTCCAATTTGGAAATTAAAATCAAATTTCGACAAGTTACTAACAATATTCTAAATATTCTTCTTGTTTTTTATTTTTTTAGAAAAAAATGATCTAGAAAGGTGCAAATTTTTTTAAACAATAGATGTCTTTCACATCCAGTTATACCAATAAGCAATCTCTTAATTTTTTTTTAATGGCAGTTCCGAAAAAACGTACTTCTGGGTCAAAAAAGCGTATTCGTAAAAATTTTTGGAAAAGGAAAGGCTATTCGGCAGCGTTAAAGGCGTTTTCTTTAGGGAAATCTCTTTCTACCGGGACTTCAAAAAGTTTTTTTATGCGACAAACAAATAAAATAAAAAAAAAATAAGTTATTTAGAAATAAAGCAGAACACCCTAGAAAAATCTAAATTGAGCTAACTCAAAAATTGAACCCTTCCGCTTCAAAAATCAAATCCCCCAATTCCATTTCCTGTTGAATTAATCAATAGGAAGTGGAATTCTTCTGTTTACTTTGACTGAATTCAAACAAAGTGTGTTTTTTTATCAAAAAACACAAGATACTCGATTTGATTTTTAATACTACTTTCTTACTTTTGGATTTTCTCTAAATTCTTATAGAGAGCTCATATATCTCTCGCCATCAATTCACACAAAAACACTTAGTGAAAATATTTTGGATAAATAGGTGTGAATTTTGAATAATCTAAAATTGGTTCTTTTTTGTTCATTGATAAAGTGGATTTTTTGGTTGCATTGTTCTAAATGAAAATCAAAACGGTTCATTTTTCATTAAAAAAAAAATGTTTATTTGGCGCGTAGGTTTTATCCCTTAATTCATAGCAGGACTTTCTGGTTTTACAAGAGTTCAAGTCGAGAAGAGTCAGAGTCTAAAATACACAATAAAATTAAAACCCTAAACTAAAATACTGAACCCTCAAGGACATATTTAAACATATTTTTATTCATCGATTTGAATCTTTCCTAAAAAATATTGCACCCAGTTGAATTCTTAAATCTAGACGATTGCTTATTCATAGGCTATTATGAGGTCAAGACAAGCCGCTATGGTGAAATTGGTAGACACGCTGCTCTTAGGAAGCAGTGCTAGAGCATCTCGGTTCGAGTCCGAGTGGCGGCATGCCATCTCCTAAAAAAATAAAATAGATCTTATAATGAATAATGAATTCAAATGCCGATTTCAATTTTATAATTTTTAGAATTAAGGAAGTTTTAAATGATATTTTCAACTTTAGAGCATATATTAACTCATATTTCTTTTTCGATCGTTTCAATTCTAATTACAATTCATTTGATAACCTTTTTTGTCGATGAAATCAAAAGATTATATGATTCATCCGAAAGGGGCATGATAATGACCTTTTTGTGTATAACAGGATTATTAATTTCTCGTTGGATTTATTCAAAACATTTTCCACTAAGTAATTTATCCGAATCGTTAATCTTTCTTTCGTGGAGTTTTTCCTTTATTTATATAATTCCGTATTTCAAAAAAAATCAAAACTTTCTAAGCATAATAATAGGTCCAAGTGCTATTTTTTCCCAGGGTTTTGCTACCTCGGGTCTTTTAACTGAAATACACGAATCCACAATATTAGTACCCGCTCTTCAATCTGAGTGGTTAATAATGCACGTAAGTATGATGATATTAGGATATGTAGCCCTTTTATGTGGATCATTATTATCAATATCACTTCTAGTCATTTCAGTTAGAAAAAAGAGAACTTTTTTTTCTACGAGTAATTGTTTATTACATTTAAATCAGTCATTTTTCCTTAGTAAAGTTCAATATACGAATGAAGGAAAAAATGTTTTACAAAAAACTTCTTTTCTTTATCCAAGGAATTATTATAAGTCACAATTGATTCAACAATTGGATTATTGGAGTTATCGAGTTATTAGTCTAGGATTTCTCTTTTTAACGATAGGAATTCTTTCTGGAGCAGTATGGGCTAACGAAGCATGGGGATCCTATTGGAGTTGGGACCCAAAAGAAACTTGGGCCTTTATTACTTGGATCATATTTGCAATTTATTTGCATACTCAAACAAATTTAAAATTGAAGGGTATAAATTCAGCAATTGTAGCCTTTATTGGATTTCTTGTAATTTGGATATGCTATTTTGGAGTAAATCTATTAGGAATAGGGTTGCACAGTTATGGTTCATTTACATTAACATCTAATTAAATTTAAATTCAAAAGAAGGTTCTTTCCACTTACCAATAGGAATAGAAAAGCATACAACGTATATCAGATAAAAACTTTGTGTGAACTATCGAAAGTCCCACGAATCAAAGTCGCGGGACTCTCGAAAATTCAAATTTATTTTTCGTACTTAACACAAGAGAGGAAAAGCCTTCCTTTTGTCATTGTGCAACGAACCTTTTTGTAAATGATAAGATTTTTTCGTTTTTTTTTTATGAATATTCATAAAAAAAACTATCTATAAAAAGAATTAGACAGAATAACTTCAACCTTTTCAACCGATAGTGAAAGAACAAAATCGGGATACACGCCGATACCGAGTACGGGTAAAAAAATAGAGATCGAAAGGAATAACTCTCGCGGCCCAGAATCAAAAAAAGAAGAGTTTTGGCCGTTAAATATCTTATATCCATAGAACATCTGGCGTAACATAGATAATAAATAAATAGGGGTTAATATCATTCCAATTGCCATTACAAAAGTAATTAGGATTTTTGTCATTAAAAGAAATTTTGGACTAGTAATTAGCCCGAAAAAGACTATTAATTCGGCAACAAAACCACTCATACCTGGTAATGCAAGAGAGGCCATCGAAAAACTACTGAACATCATGAACATTTTTGGCATTGGGATTGCTATTCCACCCATTTCGTCAAGATAAAGAAGACGTATTCTATCATAAGTTGTTCCAGCCAAGAAAAAAAGCGCAGCACCGATAAATCCATGAGATATTATTTGTAAAAGGGCTCCGTTAAGCCCCATATCCGTGATAGAACCAATTCCTATACTAATGAAACCCATATGAGATACAGAGGAATAGGCTATTCTTTTTTTTAAATTCCGTTGACCAAGAGATGTTAAAGCTGCATAGATTATTTGTATTGAACCCACTATTATCAACCAAGGAGAAAATAGAGAATGAGCATGAGGAAATAATTCCATATTGATCCGAATTAATCCATACGCTCCCATTTTTAATAAAATTCCGGCTAGAAGCATACAAGTACTATAATGCGCTTCTCCGTGGGTATCTGGTAACCATGTATGTAGGGGTATGATTGGTAATTTGACAGCAAAAGCAAGAAAAAACCCAATATAAAATAATATTTCCAAAGCCACAGGATAGGATTGATTAGCCAATATTTCAAAATTGAATGTTGGTTCAGTAGAACTATATAAACCAATACCCAAAACTCCCATTAAAAGAAAAATAGAACCCCCTGCCGTGTACAAAATAAATTTTGTAGCCGAATACAGACGCTTTTTTCCTCCCCACATGGATACAAGTAGATAAACCGGAATTAATTCTAACTCCCACATGAGAAAAAAAAGTAAAAGATCTCGAGAAGAAAATAATCCTATTTGTCCACTGTACATTGCTAACATCAAGAAATGAAATACTCGAGAATCTCGAGTAATTGGCCAAGCCGCTAAAGTAGCTAAAGTAGTGATGAATCCCGTCAGTAAAATAGGTCCTATAGAGAGTCCATCTATTCCTAATCTCCAATGAAAATCCAAAAAACGGATCCATTTATAATCCTCCATTAGTTGGATTAATGATTCGTCTGGGTGAAAATGATAGCAGAATGCATAAGTCGTTAGAAGAAGTTCTAAGATACATATACAAATAGTATACCATCGGATTACTCTATTTCCCTTATGCGGAAGAAAAAAAATGAAGCAACCCGCAAATATTGGCAAAACCGCAATTATTGTTAAACAAGGAAAATGATTCGTGGTAAAGACAAGATACGCTTGGGCCAAAAAAATCCGTGCTCAATTTAATTTGATTTTGAGCACGGATTTTGTCGGTAAAAAAAAAATGGATTCAAGTAGAGTTTTAGTTTTATAGAATGTATCAATAAGCTAGACCCATACTGCGGGTTGTTTCATGCCATAAATAAACCCGAACACTCAAAAAATCCGTTGGACAGGCGGATTCACACCTCTTACAACCAACACAGTCTTCGGTCCTTGGGGCAGAAGCGATTTGTTTAGCTTTACATCCATCCCAAGGTATCATTTCTAATACATCAGTGGGGCACGCCCGGACACATTGGGTACATCCTATACATGTATCATAAATCTTTACTGAATGTGACATTGGATCTATACATTTTGAACGTCATGAATTTTCGATCTAGTAAACTAATTTATATAATGAATCCTATAGTTAGATACTAGACGAATCAACGAGTGATCATAATTAATTTACTTCCGGGTTGATTTCTGAAAAAGAGCCAGAATACTTTAATTTCTTGTGTTTTTGCAACCACGATCATACCTTACCCGTATTAAATCTATTAATTTGAATTTTTTTTTTCAAAATATTCAAATTTCCACGGATCCGATGAATACTATTTATTCAACAAGTTTGATTGGTTAATACGAGTGGATTTTCTGTTACGATAAATTGATGAAACAATAGCCGGTCCAATAGCTGCTTCAGCGGCTGCAATAGTTATAACAAAAATTGAAAAAATGTCTCCTTTTAATTGACGATTGTCAAAAATATCAGAAAATGTTACAAAATTGATATTAACTGAATTTAATATAAGTTCAAGACACATAAGAGCTCTAACCATATTTCGACTTGTGATTAATCCATAGATACCAACAGAAAATAAATAGGCACTCAAAACAAGTATATGTTCGAGCATCATTAATCAACTCCTTATTAATATCAATTTTAATTCCTTTTAATCTGAACAATAATTCAATAGATTCGATTCTAACAAATATGAAACAGGGAAATCGATTGGTAATAGACCCATATAAACCAAAAACTTTACTATTCTATTTTTTAAACAGTAATTCAAATTAACGAATTATACCTTTTATGTTTGTGTTAATTCTATTTGAATTACTCGTTTTAAAGATTTCTTATTGACGAGCTATAGAAATAGCACCTATTAAAGCGACTAAAAGGATTATTGAAATGAGTTCAAATGGAAGAAAAAAATCCGTTACTAAATGAATTCCAATTTGTTGACTATTACTTATCAAATCTTGTTCTAAAATCTGATTTGATTTTGTAGTCCAAATGATCCCATACCAGGCTGTATCTGGAATAGTAGTAATTAGTGAAATAAAAAGACTTGTACAAACCATTGAAGTAACTCCATCCCCAACGGTCCAAAGATGAAAATCTTTGTAATATTCTGAACCATTCATAAACATCACAGCAAAAAGGATTAAAACATTTATAGCTCCTACATAAATAAGGAGCTGCGCAGCAGCTACAAAATAAGAGTTTGATAGAATATAGAATAGGGAAATACAAAAAAGAACCAATCCCAACGAAAAGGCCGAATATATTGGATTCGGAAGTAATACTACTGCCAGACTTCCTAATATAAGACCCGGTCCTAGAAAGACTAAAAGAAAATCATGTATCGGTCCAGGTAAATCCATTTGATTTTATTAAAAAAATCGAAATATTTCATGTCGTTGTTGACCTGACCAGGGAAAAATAAATTATCCTTCTTTTTAAGATAATTTCTTAATTGAATTTGAATGAATGGGGATGATTTGGATTGATGTAAATACAGGATTACTTTTATTTATTCTCGAAAGCAAAGGTTAAAACTTGATTTTTAGATTATTAAATTCAAATTAGTTGAATAGAAGTTCATTTTAAATAAAAATAAAGCCACAACCCTCACCAACCAACTGTTCTTTTGTATTGACTAAGCAAAAACCTCATTCCTTTAATTCCAAAAGCTATTTTTTTTGTTTTTGTAAATGTTTTGTGAATCGAGAGTTTTATACATTGTTTTGTCGAGGTAAATTCGAAGAAATTGTTCGAATTGTGTAATCTTCAATTATTGATACCGGTAACCGACCTAAAGCAATTTGATTATAATTCAATTCATGACGATTATAAGTAGAAAGCTCATATTCTTCGGACATTGATAAACAATTTGTTGGACAATACTCAACACAATTACCACAAAATATACAAATTCCAAAATCAATACTGTAATTAAGTAATCGTTTCTTTCGAATATCAGTTTGCAACTTCCAATCTACAACGGGTAGATCTATAGGACATACACGAACACATACTTCACAAGCAATGCATTTATCAAATTCAAAGTGGATTCGACCTCGGAAACGTTCTAATGTAATCAATTTTTCGTAGGGGTATTGAATAGTTACAGGTAAACGATTCGCATGTGACAAGGTAATCATGAAACCTTGACCAATGTACCTGGCAGCTCGTATTGTTTGTTGACCAGAATTCAAGAACCGAGTTAGCATAGGGAACATATCTGAATATCTATAAATAATTTTACTCGTTTCTTTCTCTTGTTTGAGACAAGTTACGAAGAATAGAATATTCTATTCCTTTACAGTGAAAGGAGTTGGAAGGAAGTTGTTAATAATAGATTACCTAAAGAAATAGGTAAAAGAAATTTCCATCCAAGGTTTAATAGCTGATCCATTCTTAGTCTTGGTAAAGTCCATCTTGTTGCAATAGAAATGAACAAGAATAAATAAGTTTTAGCCAGTGTAATAAAGATACCGATTATTGTTCCAAAAACTTTCCCTCTTTTATTTATGTCAACTAACTCAGGACAAAAAAGGTTTGGAATAGAAAGATTCCAACCCCCCAAGTAAAGAACTGTTACAAATAACGAAGAAACTAGTAGATTTAGATACGAAGCAACATAAAATAAACCAAATTTTATACCTGAATATTCGGTTTGATAACCAGCTACTAATTCTTCTTCTGCTTCTGGTAAATCAAAAGGCAATCTCTCACACTCGGCTAGAGAAGAAATTAGAAAAATGATAAACCCTATAGGTTGACGCCACAAATTCCACCCCCAAAAACCATATTTGGATTGTGTTTCAACTATATCAACTGTACTTAAACTGTTAGATAATCATAGTCGACAATAACATCACTGTTCCCATCGCTATTACAGAACCGTACTTGAGATTTTCACCTCATACGGCTCCTCATAGGTCACAACTCAATCTAAGAACCCTTCAACTTTATTTATCTTGAGGTGGTTGTTTGTTGATGGGTTTGTAGGATCGATAGAGAGTCAAACTCTTATTCTAAGGCCTAGAATTAGACCAATGGAATTCTGTCTGCTAGATTTATAAAAAAAAAGTGCTTCTGAATTGATCTCATAAAAAAAAATTTCATTTTTCTTTTTTGATTAAAAACTTTATCCTTGAATGAAAAAATACTTTTTAAAGGACTATCACATAGATATTTCAACCTATCTTTTTCTCATTTTCGATTACGAAAAAAAAAATGAAATATTGCATTACATAACAAGAAAAAATTTCGTTCCTATTCTCCTTTCTCAGAAAAAGAGGCATTTTCTGCATTATCAAAAATAAAAGATTTATTCGTTTTGATAGTTATTTACTTAATAGGTGGACAGGAACATACTCTGGGTTGAAATCATGGGGAGTACTTCTTAATCATTTCTACCAACTTAAAGCCCCAATTCGAATTACTTTTCTATAAAGAGATATCCTATTGGATAATTTATAATTTACAGAATCTCCATTACTAATCCTTTGTGCATCTTGGTCTTCCTAACCATCCACTCATTTTTTTAATCTCTCATTAGGGTAATACATCTATGGTAATAGTATAGAAAAAACCCATACAATTGATCTTTTAAACCCGCTTCAAGCCATGATGATTAATCAGCCAATCTTGGGGTAAAAAGCCTTGACTACTTATGTTTACTTTCACTTACTTCTTGTACATAGGAAATGAGATTGAATTCTTTTAACAGCAAATTTATAAGCCGTTTTATTTCACTCATATAACTATCTGGTTTAATTCATCAACCCAGCAATGAATAAAAAAATAGATATTCCAATCATTTCACTTTCTTCTTAGAAAGAAAAAAGGGGGGGGTTATGTCTCACCGAATCACACGTAGAGATATTGATAATACACATAGAGTTAATGGTATTTCATAACTAATTGATTGAGCAGCCGCCCTTAATCCACCTAAAAAGGAATATTTATTATTTGATCCATATCCTGACATAAGCAATCCAACGGGAGCAAGACTTGAAACGGCGATCCATAAAAAAATACCAATACTAAGATCGGCTAGAATAAATCGATAGCTAAAAGGAATTATTGAATAACTTAGTAAGATGGATATGACTGCTATGGATGGACCAATACTAAATAAACGAGTATCTCCTCTAGATGGAAGGAGATTTTCTTTGAAAAGTAGTTTTGTACCATCTGCTAAAGCTTGAAGAATTCCCAAAGGCCCCGCGTATTCAGGTCCAATACGTTGCTGTATCCCCGCAGATATTTCTCTTTCTAACCAAACAATTACTAGTACACCCAGTGTGATTCCTAATACAAGAATGAAAATAGGGACAAGCATCCATATGATCCCATAAACCTCTTTTAAGGATTCCAATCTGGAAAAAGAATGGATAGCCTCTATTTCTGTTATATTAATTATCATTTCAACGATCAACTTCTCCCATAATGATATCTATACTACCTAGTATCGTCATAATATCAGCCAATTTCATTCTTTTAACTAACTGCGGAAGAATTTGCAAGTTGATAAACCCCGGCGGTCGGATTTTCCATCTCCAAGGAAAAACACTCTGATCTCCGATCAGAAAAATTCCCAATTCTCCTTTTGGTGCTTCGACTCTTACATAAAGTTCTTGCTTAGACAATTCAAAAGTAGGAGAAGGTTTTTTACTAATAAATCGATATTCAAAATCATACCATTCAGGATCTTTTATTCGATCAAAGCGCCGGCTTTCTAAATTCTCATAGGGCCCCCCTGGAATTCCTTCCAGGGCCTGTTGGATAATTTTTATGGATTCCGTCATTTCATTGATTCGTACTAAATAACGAGCTAATGAATCCCCTTCTTTTTGCCATTTAATCTCCCAATCAAATTCGTCATAACACTCATAACGATCAACCTTACGAAGATCCCATTGTATTCCGGAAGCTCGTAGCATTGGTCCTGATAAACCCCAATTTAGTGCTTCTTCTCCGCCAATAATACCTATGCCTTCAACTCGTTCTAAAAAAATAGGATTTCGCGTAATAAGCTTTTGATATTCAGCAACCCCGGTTAAAAAATAATCGCAAAAATCCAAACACTTATCTATCCAGCCATGAGGTAGATCAGCAGCGACTCCTCCGATACGAAAATAATTATGCATCATGCGCATACCGGTAGCAGCCTCGAATAGGTCATATATTAATTCTCGTTCTCGAAAAATATAGAAAAAGGGGGTCTGTGCCCCAATATCTGCCATAAAAGGGCCAAGCCATAACAAATGGGAAGCGATACGACTTAACTCCAGCATAATAGTTCTAATATAGCTAGCCCTTTTAGGTACTTGAATATTTCCTAGCTGTTCAGGTCCATTTACGGTTATTGCTTCTGTAAACATAGTAGCTAAATAATCCCAACGTGTTACATAAGGCAAATATTGTATAATTGTTCGATTTTCCGCAATTTTCTCCATTCCTCTATGTAAATAACCTAATATAGGTTCACAGTTAATAACATCTTCACCATCGAGAGTAACGATCAGTCGAAGAACACCATGCATTGATGGGTGGTGAGGACCCATATTGACTATCATGAGGTCGTTTCTTGTAGTTGGTGTAATCATAAGTTTTTCCCGAGTCAGTCTTCCATGCATTGCTGAAAGTAAAAAGAAGTTCATCCGAATTTAAACGACTAAGCTAATAGCATCATGCTTCAAATTAACGAGTTTTTTTTTCTCGAATACCCAACTCATCAATTAATTCTTTATAGCGTCCTCTATTTCTTTTTGACAAATAGGTTAGTACTTGTTGACGTTTTCCCAAAATTTTTCGCAAACCTCTCTGGGATGAAAAATCTTTCTTGTGCAATTCCAGGTGTGAAGTAAGTCTCCTTATCTTAATGGTGAAACTGAATACTTGAAATTCAACAGACCCTCTATTTTCTTCGTTTTCTTTTTGATAAATAATCGAAATAACTGCATTTTTTACCATAAAAAAGTTCCCCCTTCCCTTTATACAGATATGGATTTTACCGATCAGTAATAATAATGCCAGTAATTTGTACTTAATTTGTATGTGGTATATACAAGAATTTAATCGAAATAACTCCTAATTTTCTGAATTCAAACTAATCAATCGAATTTGAAATTGGATTTAGACAGGAATAGAAAAAAATTGGTACATTTTCGCAGCTAAAAATTAGACCTAAAAATTAAGAAGTTTCTGTTGATTCATTTCGAGATCTGATTGAGATATTATTCATGTTGGATACTAGAAACAGATGTGAGACAAGAAAATTGTATATTTGTTTACTTTCATCCACCCTATATCTAGATATATAGATATATATATAGGGTATATTTAATACAGAGTCTAGGATATATAGAAAAAGTGTATTATTCACAGAATTTTACTCGCGGATACAGATGTATTCTTAATAGATTGAAACGACTGCCATTATTGGTATCAAACCAATAACGATTCATACAAGCTAAATCTTCTAATCGATAATTAGGCCAAAGAAAGAGTTTTAATTTCATTAATTGATTTTTCTCTCTATCAAGATGGTTATTATCATGTAAAACTTGGCTGCTGTTTTTTACATTTTTTCCGTTCCAAAATACTGTATTTCTATCTATATAAATTCTATTCTTTGAATTGAAATAAATGAAAATTCTCACTTTTCTACGATGTTTAAACGATAAAATATTTTCCGGAACAAGTAAATCAAAGTTATTTTTGCTTCTATTTTCAATTTTTCTTTGATGTGGTGAAATGGTTTCATCAAAATTTTTCCTAGAAACATTTCTTTGTTCTTGATATTTTTGATTAACTTGATACTTATTCTTATGAAGCAACGAAATACCTATGGTTTGGTACATAATAAATTGTCCATCTTTTTTTCCAGACAGGCGAAGTGGTTCTATAACCAATATCCCCCTCTTCATCAATTCTGAAAGAGTGATTTTATTTTGAGTCAGTATTACATCCAAACTAATTTCTCTCTTTTGAACGGAGGGTGTAATAATATAGCTTGGATCTATCAGTTTAAGCAGGAGGCAATATATCTTGATATTATTGATCATTTTTTGATTCAAAGTTGCGTCCCATTTCAATTGAAAAACCAAATAACGTTTCAGGAATAAATTTAGTTCTGCTTCTGTATTGCTTTTGTATTGTTTTTTATTTTTCTCTCTTTTCATGTCTGAGCTTGCATAAATTTCTTCAATATCTTTTTGTTGTGAGAGAACGGATCCACGATTTCCTCGGTTTATGAATTCTTTTTCTTCTTTACTTCGATGCTTTTTATTTGATGTTATCAAAAAAATTTCCTTTTCATTAATCTTTTTATTTTCACTACTATTTAAATTTAAAAGAAGTAATTCGCTTGGTATAAACCAAGGTTTCATTTTATATATTTTATAAAGTAACACAAATTCCGGGAAGAGCCAAAATTCCAGATGTAGTATGGGGCGCTTTAGCTTTTTTTCATTCATTCCCATCCAATCAAAAAATATTTTGTGGGTGTTTTGTGAATTGGTTTCTGGAATCATAAGATAAAAAATATCTTTTTTAGAAATTATTTGAGAGTTGTTAGTACGAATTTGAGCATTTTGATTCCTATTGGTATCAATTCTGATCCAGGCCTCAATATCGGCTTTTTGTCTAAGATAAAAATTGAAAATTTTCCAATCAAAATATTTTCTATCAGCAGGTTTTTCCATATACGGAAAATCAATCTGCTCTAATTGAATAGGGATATTCTTCAGTATATCAAAAAGGTCTTTTTGAGGCCTGTTATAAGTATAAGAAATTCCCTGCTTCTTATTTCCTTGAACGGAAGATCTATAAAAAAAGCATTCCGTTTTACTTTCAGAATTAATAAATTTATATGATAAAAGATTATATCTATAGTGTTTTCGAAAATTCTCTTTTTCATTATAAAATAAATAAACTTCAGATTTTTTTTTGGAACCTACTAATCGGTCTTTTTCATATGAATGTCGTTTGCTTAAATTTTTTTTTTTAGCTATACAATGCTGACGGACCCTATTTCGCTTTTTTTCTGGTATTAATCTAGACCATCTGATCTGAGATAAATGGTATTGATAATGCCCCTTTAACCAGTTTTTCCATTGATTCGTTTCATAACTCGGAAGTTTTTTTTTTACTAATTTCGAATGAATCATTCCTTGCTTTTCAAAAGAATCCTTTATTTTAGGCTTAAGAAAAGGGGGGATTCTTTGATATTGAACAAGAAATCTTACCGAGTTACTTATTTGGGTTTGTGATAATTTGTAAAATACATATGCCTGTGACACGTAGGATAAGTCATAAAAAATATGTGAATTTTCTTTAATATTACCAAGTGACTTTTTTATAGCCGAAATAAACGTAATTGGAGTTTTCTTTTTTTTATTAATTCTTTCTTGTTTTCTTTCATTATTATAAATCGATTTATCAATCATTTTTTTTGTTAATTTAAGCAAAAGTTCTGTAGTTATTCTGGGAATATTTATGATAGATAAAAGTAGAGCTGTATAGATTCTTTCAAGGAAATTTTTAAAAAAGGGGAGTAATTTACAGATTAATCGAGCATTTCTTCTTTTTAATATTTGCCAATTTTTGAATCTTTTAGCATTATAACTTGTTTTGTTAGGAATAAGATTATTTATTCTTGGAGTTACTTTTTTTTTCTCTTTTGAGATTTTTTCTATTTGATTTCGAATTGTATTTGTTCTATCAGTAATATCCTTCGTTTTTTTCGTCAATGGAAAATTTGTACAATTCGGAGATGCAATTTGACTAACTGATTCGCGAATTATCTGATTATTTATCATGGAATCTTTTTCTTCTTTAATTTCGCTCGATTTATATACTTCTACTTCTCTTAATCTAAATAACAGAATTGAATTGACTTTTGAAAGTTCTTTTATTATTTTTTTTATAAAATGAATACCCTTGATAACCCATTTTGTTTTTTCTTTTGAAACCGTTGGAACTCGCAAATATTTCTTTTTACACTTTGCAATTATTTTTTTAAATACCTTTAAAGGGTTAAAAGGGGAAGGACTTTTTTGAGGCGGACCAAAAGGAAGTTCCGCTTCCATTCCCAAAATTGTTAAAAAACAAAAATTCTTTTTTTCTTTTTGCTTTTTCATTAGATCTTTCTGAGAGGATCGTAGTTTCGATTTTCGCGAAGGTTTGAAACGGAAAGGAAACACGATTCTTATCTGAATACCGTCTGTCAGCCACTTTTTTGGAAATTCTGTTTCGGATAATGGAACACCACTGTAGGTACATTTAAGATGTATCTCTCTATTCCATTTGTGGAAATCCTCAACCCACTGAGGAGGTTGCAATTGGAGTATACGGCCAATATTTTTCGAAATTATTAATGAAGGTAATAGAATATTTTTTCTAAAAATAGATTGAGTTAGTAATATGCAACCTCTTATTACTTGCGCAAGTGGAATGCTATCCCAAGTCTCTGCTATCGCTATTCGAGCTTTTTCCTTTCTTTTGGCCTTTTCTTTTTTTTCTTCTCTTTTTATTTTTTCTTTTCTATACTCTATTTTTTTGAATGCTTCTCCTTTACCCACCCAATTTCTAAAAATTAGTTTAATCAATCCGGAGAGCTCAAAAGAGAAAAGAGGGGGGTTTTTTAATCTTTCAAAAAAAAGAGGGGAATGCGCATTTGCTTGAAACAACCTTGAAATAACTATTTTACGCCTTTGAGCTCGCATAGAACCTTTAATTATACCTCGCCGAAAGTTCGATTGTTGTGAATAACGGATCAAAGTAACTTCCTCTATTTGATCGGAGATATTAGTATCTATAGTATTAGAATCATTATTCCCCTTGGTAGCAGCAAAAATCACTACACGTTTGCCTTTTCTTGAACGAATTTGATGGTCTACTGGCATGCCCTCTTGAAAATCTCTTGATTGTTGTTCTATATTAGTAATTAATTTGTATGACCGCCGAGGTATTTCTTTACTGATTTCTTGGATTCTAATCGAGTTTCTACTAATTTTTTGACCATTAGCATCACTTACAATTTTAGTTAATAAATATTTTAAATATTTTGTTCCTTTTTCAGAATTTATTCCCCCTTCTGAAAAAAAAGAAGGACTTTTCGGGTTTAGATTGGAAGATCCGGATTCTTTAACAAATTGATTCATCAAAATAAAAACATTAACACTTTCTGTTGATAAGGTCTTTTTTTCAAATTTATTTTTTTTCTGTTCAAATTCTTGATAATCAGTATCTGGAAGAAGTATACCATGAATCC